AGTCGATCCGGGGCAAGTGTTCGAAGTTATTATGACATAGTCATAAGGTGCTCAACGGACCTTGTAAATCTTTTAAAATCCCTTTTTGGTCTTTGGGTTGATGAAAAACGACTTTTTGTGCAACTTAGTGTCTATTCATATCTCAATTCGAAGTGCTTAGAAGGAGATGCGTCATGGTTTACTTTACATAGAACATATTATTCTTTTTTGGCAAATCACAATTCTAAATCATGCGAGCAACCATTCGCGATTACTAAGAAAGATCCCCCGGTATCTTATCTACATTTAATCATTGAAAGGTCTCTTTTACTTGTTTTAATTTATTAAAAAGAATCAATAATAATAATATAAGATAAAGAAAAAGACGAAGAAATGAGTTCTTTTTGAATATCTGCATCTTCAAGTAATTCAATAGGATAGATTCCAAAATTTCAAATTTTTTTAAGCACCAAAGATTTAACTTAATAAGGAATCATTAAAAATATTTAATTTCGAATTTAGTTTCCTACTTGAGCCATCATGATTTGAATCAAATTTTACAGCAAGACCCACATTTTATCATCATAAAAGAGAGAAATTTCGATTTCTTTTGGAATCACCAATGATTTAAAGTGGATAGATAGAAACTAAATCAAATTTCTTTTTTTCTTATGAGATGGATAAAAAAGACTGATGTAAAGGAAAATTAAAGTCCTTATTCTTTCGATTCTGATTTTATCAATTTGATGCAAAATAGGGGGTTTCCTATCTATCAGATAGACTGAATAAATGTCACTCTTATAGATATAGATAGAAATTCTATGTTAAATATTTTCATTTTCAAATTACAGAGATCACAACTTTTTCACAAAGAAAAAGTATTGGCACTCAAATAGAGCGATAACAGTATATATATATAATATAAAGGATATGCATTTCCTTATTTTATATACGTATTTTGTTTGACTTGATATTCAGCAATCTTTCTAAAATCTTGTCAAAAAATAAAAAGTAAAGTGAATCAAATGTATGAATCACTCCTGTCTCAATCCTTACATAGATTTACAATTTTTCATTAGAGCCAAAATACTTAAAAATGGAATTCAAATTAAATATATTGATTTCATATGTAACTTAATTGTTTATTAATAATAAATAAGATGCGGACAGATGCATATATTGAACTTTAATACCTCTCGTTGCTGATTAATTTCTACCTACTCCCCAAATTCGACGGCAATGCTAAATCAAACAAAAAGGACTCCTTTTTGTTTTTCGGGATGCTGACTATCTTGTCTAGGTACAAAGCCAAACAAGTATAGATATAGATTAAGCCCTTACTCCTTTTTTTATCTTAACCCAAAGACTTAACTCCTTTAATTTAATTGACATTCCTTTTAGTACCAAAAACTTCCTCTTGTTTCGAAATTCAGAGATTACATAGAATTCATAATTGGACTCCTTCATTTAAAGAATAGGGAATAAGAGATCGGAAATATAGGTTCTTACGTATGGCGATTCGACATGCATCGTTGAAAATTCAATAGGAGGCGTAAGGTTTTTCTCAGTACCTAACTTCCATCAATATTAATATGAAGAGAATAAACATATGCTGAAAAGCCCACCCGATTTTTTGGAATTCAAATCCTTGGGATCTAGGTTCGATCTTACCTGGATTACAAATGGATTCAGTTACATCTTCGTGTGATTTGAACTCGAGTCAATTCAAGTAAAGATAAAAGATATGATTCAAAGAAGAATCACATTCTATCCAAAAACCATCTTTATTCGAATATCCTCTGGGGCGGGAGGACTCGAACCTCCGAATAACAGGACCAAAACCCGTTGCCTTACCACTTGGCCACGCCCCATTTCTTCTATTCAACACTATTAAAGAATAATGTTGGTATTGATAGATCGTCAATTTTAGTCCAAATATCGAATTTATAGAATCGATTCTATATTTGCTAGGATTTTGACACGTATAGATATAGAATTAAATTGAATTTCTTGATCATTCCATATAATTCAATTAAGATATTTTATCAAAGTCTAATTTCTTCTATTCTTCGTGGAGAATGGGAGGATTTTTGAGTGGGTGAATTCAAACAAAAGGAAGGGTTTTTGTCTACCTTAACTTTCTTCGTTTTTACTTATATCAATTATCAATAACTCAATCAAAATGCAATTATCTCCAAAAAAATGTCTATTATGCTTAATATCTTTAGTTTGATCTTTATCTGTATTAATTCTGCTCTTTATTCGACTAGTTTTTTCTTGTCCAAATTGCCCGAGGCCTATGCTTTTTTGAATCCAATTGTAGATGTTATGCCAGCCATACCTGTGCTTTTTTTTCTCTTAGCCTTTGTTTGGCAAGCTGCCGTAAGTTTTCGATGAGATCTTTAATACTATCCTATAAAATTCATAATTGATTCCATAAATTCTAGCAATTTATAAGGTCAGATAAATCTTATAAGATGAACCTTCAATTCAAAGATTGAAACTTTTGGCTTGGTTGGAT